AGAAATAGGGAATTTAATTTATTTTTATTATAGGATCTATTGGATCTCTTTTAGAAGATGGCATGCCGCCACTCGGACTCGAACCGAGATGCTCTAGCACTGCTTCCTAAGAGCAGCGTGTCTACCGATTTCACCATAGCGGCTTGCTCGAACTCATAATAGCCTATTTATATTCACTCGTCGAGATTGAACAAGTCAATTCAATCAAATAAGTTTTTTTAGTAAAGATTCAAATTGATAAAAAAATGAGTTCAAAAGTCAATTTGAAGGTTCATTAGTTTCATTTTTTACTTTTATTGTCATTATTTCTGGTTTATCTGATTTCATAAATTTGAAACAAGAAATAAATTTTCTCCATGAAGTTTAAATATGTCTATTGTATTACTCCAAATTAACACATTTTTTGTACATAATATTGCAACAATTAAGTTCTTTTATTGATTGCGCTAAAAATTGGAGATATATGGAAAACTCATTCCATATAGTAAAAAAAATGAAGAAGTCAGAAAGTTAGCCAAAAAGTTTTAACATGGAATCAATTAGTTTCAACACTTCATTAATTTGAACTAAAAATCTTATATCTGGCCTTCCCGAGAAACAAAAAAATTTTTCTTTTTTGTAAAGGTCGATGGGGAAAATAAGACTCCCCACCACCAAAATTTGAGTGAAAATATACTAAAAATAAAGAAAAATTTTTGTCTTTTTTTCTTTATTCTTTTTTTTTTTTAGAATTCAGAAAACATAAGAATTCTTTTATTTTATAAGGGTCTATTTCATATTGATTAGAATAGGGACTGCCAATTATTCATTTTATATTCACTTTGATATTAACAAATTACTGAGCTCATTTTTTGAGTCAAATCCATTCTGATTATTCCGATATTTTAGGACTTATTTGTTTGTCGTACAAAAAAACTTTTTGAATTCCCGGTAGAAAGAGATTTCCCTAATGACAGAGCTTTTAACGCCGCTCCATATCCTTTCCTTTTCCAAATATTTTTACGAATACGCTTTTTTGATATCGAAGTACGTTTTTTTGGAACTGCCATTTAAAAGTGACTCATTGTTATAGTTGGATGTGAAAGACATCTATTGTTCAAAACGAATTCTTATTTCTTATTCATTATCTATTTTTTATCTAAATAAGATTCTCTTCATAAAAAAGAAATAAAGATATGTCAAAGATCCGTGAAAATTGGATCAAAAATTACTCGAAATAACAATAAAATTTTTTGATTCCATACACTATTCGTAAAACCAAAAATTTTTGGTTTGGAACTTTGAGTTCTCGTTGTTTATCTCTCAAAGTTATATCTTTAGAATCTGCTAAATCAAACTTAATAAAAGAAATAAAGAACCTAAAAGACCTTTTTTTTCCTCATTCTATACTTTATTTACATGTAATAAATTACCTCAAAGGATTGTAAACTTTTGCCTAATAAATTTAAATTGAGTCTTTTTTTAGTCAAACTTGATAAAAAATACACCTAATTTCAAATTTTAAATTTGAATGAGACTAGTAAAAAATCTGTTAAAGGATACGTGGTTTGATAAAAAATATCTCAGTCATTTTTTATCCTTTCTCGATAAAAAAGTTCATTTTAGATCTATAATCTTCTAAACTTTACTAATAAATTGTTTTGATTGAAATGGAAAACAATCAATCCCATAATGAATTAGTTAATGAGTTGAAATAAACTAACTAAAATAAAGAGTTTTTATTTCATTAGACCGATGCCCTTAGTTAATCCTATAATTCATATCAGTATAAAATACTCTTTTTAGCCTAAATTTTTATCCTTGCTATATTTTCATTTTCCTATTATAAGTATTCGTTTTTATATGTCACTTAGTCATATCATTTGACCAATTGTAACTTCTTGTTTTGAATATTTGAACTATTTTGAAAAGACTCAGAATAAATACTAATATAAGATGATTCAATAAGTTAGTGCATATCTTGATTTTTTATTGACTTTTTTCGAAAGAGGTAAGATCCGGTGAATCGGAAACAATTAATTAAGAATAAAAAACTTTTTTTATGGAACAGACATATCAATATGCGTGGATAATACCTTTTCTTCCACTTCCAGTTCCTATGTTAATAGGGTTGGGACTTCTTCTTTTTCCGACGGCAACAAAAAGTCTTCGTCGTATGTGGGCTTTTCAGAGCGTTTTATTGTTAAGTATAGTCATGATTTTTTCTATGAATCTGTCTATTCAGCAAATAAATAGCAGTTCTGTCTATCAATATGTATGGTCTTGGATTATCAATAATGATTTTTCTTTAGAATTCGGATACTTGATCGATCCACTTACTTCTATTATGTCAATATTAATCACTACTGTTGGAATTATGGTTCTGATTTATAGTGATAATTATATGTCTCATGATCACGGATATTTGAGATTTTTTGCTTATATGAGTTTTTTCAGTACTTCCATGTTGGGATTAGTTACTAGTTCAAATTTGATACAAATTTATATTTTTTGGGAATTG